GGGTGAAATATTTTAATAATATAAATAGATACATTTTAAATTGGAGAAATAAGCTGTTAGAGGTTTTCCTGTTTCCGGGGGGTTTTCAGGAGTGTTAGCAATCTCAGGAGTTTAGGGGGGTGGGGGGGGTTTTCGCGCAAAAAAGGGGGTGTCTATAATATATTAGGAGTTAAATTACACTTATGCTCCTGATATCCTGATTATGGTGGAGTTTAATTTCATGTTTACTACCATGAACTCATATTTTTCAGGGCAAGAATATTGTACAACGTCCATTTTTTGTTGAAGATGCACTGTGAGATGCCAAGTGAAAGGAGAGCTAAAAAAATTAACCCCTTACCCGCTGGAGATAACGCCCGGCATGTTGAGTAATGAATGGACTGTTTACCACCATTAACTTATGCAGTTGAACACAGTTTTGGGGGGTTATCGATTTCCTGTCCTTGAAATAGGAACCAAATGCCAGGAATAGATAACTGAATGCAACCTTCATTATCTGTCCTTGACTATCAATAAGAGTTAGTGTAAGATTTCTAGGGTTGGTGGTCTCTTACTGCGCATGGCATTAATCAACTGACAGTTTAACCATCCCTTGACTGCAGCTGTATGTCCAATTGCAAGCAAAATTGTAGTTGAATTCTTCAGTCCATGCGCACTATCACTTGAATTCAAGTACATTCCAACTAGCAATACATGTACTTTATGTACGATAATACATAAGATGTTAGTGCTTGTATGGTTATAATCAAGTCATGGTAACCCACCATGGTTAAGATACAAGGAGCTATATGCTTATATTGCGGGGTCGGGGTGCGGTGATCTTATGTCATCAAAATATTGGACAAAGAATAGTTTAATGTAAGAATCCTAGCTTTGGGAGTTAGGGGTAGAAGTTAAAATCTTCTTTCTTTGAGCAGTAGGGAGGAATTTAACCTCCGGCATCCGGCTTACAAGACCGGCGCTCTGATACTGAGCTACTAGTGCAGGCTCATCCGAGAGCTTTGTTCTCTAGTCAACCAGCTAGTGGGGTGAGGACTAGGAATAGGAAAAAATACAGGAATGAGGCTACCTGTCCAATAATAATGAATGGATGTTCGACAGGCATGCCGCCGATTCAGGTTAGGATGGCCACGTCTGCAACGAGGGTTCAGAATAGGAACTGGGTTAGGGGTCGGAAGGTTAGGCCTCGCTGTTTAGAGGTATGAAGGATGGGGACCACTATTAGTACCAGGATCGATGCTAATAGGGCAAGGACTCCCCCTAGTTTATTAGGAATTGATCGTAGGATGGCGTAGGCAAAGAGGAAATATCATTCAGGTTTAATGTGAGGAGGGGTTACGAGGGGGTTTGCTGGCGTAAAGTTGTCGGGGTCACCGAGCAGGTTAGGGGAGAAAAGGGCGAGGGAGGTTAGGCCAATTAGAAGGGCGGCAAAACCTAAGAGGTCTTTGTAGGAGAAGTAGGGGTGGAATGAAATTTTATCTGCGTCTGAGTTTAAACCAGTGGGGTTGTTTGACCCTGTTTCGTGGAGGAAAAGGAGGTGGATTACAGTCATAGCAGCAATAATAAAGGGAAGAAGGAAGTGGAAGGCAAAGAATCGGGTGAGGGTGGCGTTATCAACGGAGAAGCCTCCTCAGATTCATTGGACTAAAGTGTTGCCGACGTAAGGGACGGCGGAAAGGAGGTTCGTAATGACAGTGGCACCTCAGAAGGACATTTGTCCTCAGGGGAGGACATAGCCGACGAAGGCGGTTATCATGACTAGAAGTAGGAGGACGACACCCACGTTTCATGTTTCTTTATACAGGTAAGAGCCGTAGTAGAGGCCTCGGCCGATATGGAGGTAAATGCAGATAAAGAAGAAAGATGCGCCGTTGGCATGTATATTTCGAATGAGTCAGCCGTAATTCACGTCTCGGCAGATATGGGCTACGGATGTGAAGGCTGTTGCGATGTCTGAGGTGTAGTGCATAGCGAGGAAAAGGCCTGTAAGGAGCTGGGTTGCTAAGCAGAGGCCGAGAAGGGAGCCGAAGTTTCATCAGACTGAGATGTTAGAGGGGGCAGGGAGGTCAATTAATGCGTCATTTGCGATTTTTAGGAGGGGGTGGGTTTTCCGGAGGTTTGCCATTAAGGTTCTTGTAGTTGAAATAACAACGGTGGTTTTTCAAGCCATTAGTCCTGGTTAGAGTCCTGGCAGGAATTATGACTTTTATCATGTATCTTATTTTACTTTCTTTTGTTTTAGGGTTAGTTGCGGTTGCTTCTAATCCTTCTCCATACTTTGCTGCTTTAGGGTTGGTAGTAGTTGCAGGTATGGGATGCGGGGTTTTGGTGGGGCATGGGGGCCCTTTTTTATCTTTGGTACTGTTTTTAATCTACTTGGGTGGGATGTTGGTTGTGTTTGCGTATTCAGCAGCCTTGGCTGCTGAGCCTTATCCAGAGACGTGGGGGAGTCGGCCTGTGGTGGCATATATAGTAGTATATATGGTAGGGGTGGTGTTGGTGTCGGGGTTGTTTTGAGGGGGGTGATATGAGTCTTCTTGGGTTTCGGTTGATGAGCTTGGGGAGTTCTCTGTGTTTCGAGGGGACGTAGGAGGGGTAGCTCTAATGTACTCGTCAGGGGGGTGAATGTTAATTATTAGTGCTTGAGTGCTGTTGCTTACTTTGTTTGTGGTCTTGGAATTAACTCGAGGGTTGAGTCGAGGGGCCCTTCGGGCAGTTTAATATGAAAGTAATAGTGTTATCAGGGTGAGTGTGAGGAGAAACAGGGTGAGGTACGTTTTGATTATACCTTGTTGAAGGTTACTTGTGGTTGTAACTAAAGGGAGACTGAGGGAGGTTACGGCTTTAGGGCCTGTTTTTTCTAGTCAGGTTTGGTCTACTATTTGGCTAGCGATTGTTTGGCCTAGGACCAGATTAAGTTTTGGGGTGAAGCGGTGAATAATTGCTGGGAAGAAGCCAAGCATGTTGGAGAAGTGGTGGGTCGGGAGAAGGGGGGTGGGTTTAAATTGTTTGCTTGTTAAGGAGGCCAGTTCGAGTGCAATAAGAAGGCCAGTGATTGTAACTGCAAGGGCGGCTAGTTTAAGTAGAGGGGGTATAGATATAACGGGTGTTTTTAGAGGCAGGATATTGGAGGTGATGAGGAGGCCGGCGATGATGCTTCCTCAAGCTAGTCGTTTAATGGGATTTAGGACGGTTGGATTGTTTTCATTGATGGGTGAGAGGGAGTTAAATCGAGGATGGCCCATGGAGACGAAGAAAACGACACGAAGGCTATAGATTGCTGTGAATGAGGTGGCTAGGAGGGTAAGAGTGAGGGCTCAGGCGTTTAGGTGCGATGTGTTGAGGGCTTCAATGATTGCATCTTTTGAGAAGAAGCCTGCTAAGAAAGGGGTGCCCGTGAGGGCAAGGCTTCCGATGGTTAGGCAGGAGGATGTGAAGGGGGTGAGGTGGTGTATTCCTCCTATTTTTCGAATGTCTTGTTCATCGTTTAGGCTGTGGATAATGGAGCCTGAGCATAAGAAGAGTATTGCTTTGAAGAAGGCGTGAGGACAGATGTGGAGGAAGGCTAGTTGGGGTTGGTTGAGTCCAATAGTAACCATTATAAGGCCAAGTTGACTAGATGTAGAGAAAGCGACGATTTTTTTAATATCATTCTGGGTGAGGGCGCAGGTGGCAGTGAATAGTGTCGTTAGGGCACCCAGGCATAGGCAGATAGTAAGAGCGGTAGGGTTATTTTCTATCAGGGGGCTTATTCGTACGAGGAGGAAAATGCCTGCCACCACCATGGTGCTTGAGTGTAGTAGGGCAGAGACCGGTGTAGGGCCCTCCATGGCTGATGGGAGCCAGGGGTGTAGGCCGAATTGGGCTGATTTACCAGTTGCTGCAATGATAAGTCCTAGTAAAGGAAATGTAAGGTCTAGGTTTTTGGAGGCTGCGAATATTTGTTGCATTTCTCATGAGTTGAGATTTGTTGCTATTCAGGCCATGGCAAAAATTAGACCGACATCTCCGACTCGGTTGTATAGTACTGCTTGAAGGGCTGCGGTGTTTGCATCGGCTCGGCCATACCATCACCCGATAAGGAGGAAAGACATAATTCCGACGCCTTCTCAGCCAATGAAAAGTTGAAACATGTTGTTGGCTGTGACCAGGATAATCATGGCGATAAGGAAAATTAAGAGATATTTGAAGAAGCGGTTCATATATGGGTCTGCATGTATGTATCAGGATGCAAACTCTAGAATAGATCATGTTACGTAGAGGGCGATAGGGGTGAAGATAATAGAGTAGTGGTCGAATTTAAGGCTAATGTTGACGTCGAAGGTGATAGTGTTTATTCAATTTCAGCTGGTAACGATTGTCTCCAGACCTTCGTTTAGGAATAGGAAGAGAGGTAGTAGGCTTACGAAGAAGGCTAGTTTAACTGCTGTCTTAACTTGGGAAAGGGCCCAGTGGGGTTCTTGGGGGCGGGGGGAGAGGGTTGTGAGTAGAGGATATCCAAGTAATGAAAAAATAATGATTAAACTTGATGTTATCATAAGTGAAGTGGGGTGCATAGCTGCTACTTGGATTTGCACCAAGAATCTTTGGTTCCTAAGACCAACGGATGAGCTGTTATCCTATAGGAGCTTGGGCGAGTGAGCCGTGGGGTCTAACCAGGGTGGCGAAGATTAGCAGTCTTCGCTGCTAACGAGCCTCTCTCGGTGGATAAGAGGGGTTTAACCCCTATCTTCAGAATCACAATCTGACATTTTTATTAAACTATATCTACAGGCGGTCCAGCCTCAGATCAGTTCTGGCTTAAGGATGAGGAGGAGTAGGGGGATGAGATGAAGGATGATCAGTAAGTGTTCACGGGAGTGGGTGGGGTCTAGGGAAATGATATGTGCTGGGAGTGGGCCTCGTTGTGTTATGAGGAACATGTACAGTGAATACCCAGCAGTAATAAGGGTGCCGGCTCCTGTAAGTGCTAAGGTCCATCAAGATCAGTTAAAGAGAGAGGTAATGATCATTAATTCACCCATAAGGTTGGGTAGAGGGGGGAGGGCGAGGTTGGCCAGGCTAGAGATGAATCATCATGTGGCCATTAGCGGGAGGACTATTTGAAGGCCTCGGGCTAGAAGCATGGTTCGGCTGTGGGTTCGTTCATAGTTGGTGTTTGCTAAGCAGAATAAAGCGGAGGAGGTTAGACCATGTGCAATTATAAGAATAAGGGCTCCTGTAAAGCCTCAGGGGGTTTGAATGAGAATTCCGCCTGCAACTAGGCCTATATGGCTGACAGAAGAGTAAGCGATGAGGGATTTTAGGTCTGTTTGGCGGAGGCAAATGGAGCCGGTTATAATCACTCCTCAGAGGGCAAAGATGATGAAGGGGTAGCTTAGTTCTTTGGTGAGGGGTTCTAGCACTATTATCATTCGCATTATGCCGTAGCCTCCTAATTTAAGTAAGACGGCAGCAAGGATTATGGAGCCGGCGATGGGGGCTTCGACGTGTGCTTTTGGAAGTCAGAGGTGTACGCCGTATAGGGGTATTTTTACTAGGAAGGCTATTAAGCAGCCGGCTCACCATAACTTATCTGCGTAAGAGGTGAGGGGGAGGGGGTCGGAGTATTGCAGGGTTAGGAGTGATAGGGTGCCTGCGCTGTTTTGTAAAAGGAGGAGGGCAACTAGGAGTGGGAGGGAGCCGGCTAGGGTGTAGAAGAGGAAATATGTCCCCGCGTTAAGGCGTTCTGTTTGATTACCCCACCGGGTAATAATAATGAGGGTCGGGATAAGGGTTGCTTCAAATATAACATAGAACATAATTACTTCGGTAGCGCTAAAGGCCATAATTAGGAAAAATTGCAAGGAGGTTAGGAGTGTAATATATATTCGTTGGCGGTTGATTGGTTCGGGGGTTATGTGATTTTGGCTTGCAAGAATCATTAGTGGGAGGAGCCAGCAGGTGAGTACTAGAAGGGGGGTTGATAAAGAGTCTGTTGCTATGTATAACCCTAATGAGGATCAGCCGGTTTCTGATAGGTTTTTAAGCCAGGTGAGGCTGAATAGGGCAATAATGAAGCTGTGGGAGAGAGTGGAGGGTCAGAGCCATTTGGCGGGGGTGAGCCAGGTTGTGGGGACTAGCATAAGGGTGGGGATGAGAATTTTTAGCATTGTAGGAGGTTTAGGCTTTGTAGGCGGTCAGTTCCGTGGGTGCGGGCAGTGGCTACTAACAGGGCAAGGCCTGCACTTGCTTCACAGGCTGAAAATGCCAATAGGAGCATAGGGGCTGCTGAGAAGCTAGTAGAGTCCAGTTGAAGGGTCCATAAGGAGAGGGCAATAAACAGGGAGAGTATCATGCCTTCTAAGCAGAGGAGCGCGGAAAGGAGATGGTATCGGTGGAAGGCCAGGCCTGTTAAGCCTAGTATAAAGGTTGAAGAGAAGGCGAAGTGAACAGGGGTCATTAGGCAGCTGCGGACTTTAACCACAAGTTTTTGAGCCGAAATCAAATGTTTTTTTTAAACTAGCTACCTATTCGGCTCATTCTAGACCTCCTTGAAGTCATTCATAGATTAGGCCGAGGGTGAGGAGGATTAAAACGGCGGAAGCCCAGAAGAAGGTCAGGAGGGGGGATGTTAATTGGTCTCCTCAGGGGAGGGGGAGCAGTAGGGCAATTTCTAGGTCAAAAAGAAGAAAAAGGATTGCGACGAGAAAGAATCGGAGGGAGAAGGGTAGTCGGGCAGATCCAAGAGGGTCAAATCCACATTCGTATGGAGAGAGTTTTTCGTGGTCGGGGGTTATTTGAGGGAGCCAGAAGGAGACGATGGCGAGGATGGTAGAGAGTGCAATAGCGATAGTAATAATTGTTGTGATTAAGTTCATTATCTTTCCTTGGATTTTAACCAAGACCAGGTGATTGGAAGTCACTTATACTCACATTAATACTAGAAAGATTATGATCCTCATCAGTAGATGGAGATGTATAGGAAGAGTCAAACAACATCTACGAAGTGTCAGTATCAGGCGGCTGCTTCGAAGCCGAAGTGGTGGCTTGAGGTAAAGTGGTGGCGGATTTGTCGGAGTAGGCAGACAGCTAGGAAAGTTGAACCAATAAGGACGTGAAGGCCGTGGAATCCGGTCGCTACGAAGAAGGTGGCGCCGTAGACCCCGTCTGCGATTGTAAATGGGGCTTCACTGTACTCTACGGCTTGCAGGAAGGTAAAGTAAGCACCAAGAAGAATGGTAAGTGCGAGGGATTGGATTGCTTGTTTTCGTTTTGCCTCCATAATGCTATGGTGGGCTCAGGTAACTGTTACCCCGGAAGCAAGTAGGACAGCCGTGTTAAGAAGTGGGACTTCAAAAGGGTCTAAGGCAGTAATGCCTGTGGGGGGTCAGTGACCTCCAAGTTCAGGTGTAGGGGCCAAGCTTGAGTGGTAAAAGGCTCAGAAGAAACCTAGGAAAAAGAGCACTTCAGAAGTAATAAAAAGGATTATCCCGTATCGAAGACCTTTTTGGACAGGAGGGGTGTGGTGTCCTTGGAATGTGCCTTCTCGGACGACGTCACGTCATCATTGGCAGATTGTTAGGACAAGTAGAGCAGTGCCAAGTGTTATAAGGGAGACGGAGTGGAAGTGGAATCAGATTGCGAGACCTGATGTCATTAGTAGGGCAGCGACGGCGCCCGTTAAAGGTCACGGGCTGGGGTCGACTATGTGGTATGGGTGTGATTGATGGGCCATTAAACGTTTTCTTGTAGGTAGAGGCTTAGAAGGAGAACGAAGACATAAGCTTGGATCATAGCCACGGCGACTTCTAGTAAGGTAAGTAGGAATAGGAGTGTGGCTGTTAAAATAGCTACGGTTGGTATAAGGGGGAGGAGTACAAAGGCGGCTGTTGCAATAAGTTGAATAAGTAGGTGGCCAGCTGTTAAGTTAGCTGTCAATCGGACTCCTAGGGCAAGAGGGCGAATGAATAGGCTGATTGTTTCGATAATAATAAGAACAGGGATTAGAAGGGTTGGGGTTCCTTCAGGGAGGAGGTGACCTAGGGCGTGGGTTGGTTGGTTTCGCATACCAATAATGACTGTTGCAAGTCAGAGGGGAACTGCAAGGCCCATGTTAAGGGATAGTTGGGTTGTGGGGGTGAAGGTATAAGGTAATAGGCCTAGCATGTTTAGTGAGATTAGGAAAACCATAAGGGAGGTGAAGAGAAGGGCTCATTTGTGGCCTCCGGGGTTGAGGGGTAGTAGAAGTTGTTGTGTAAATCGGTTGATGAATCAGCCTTGGAGTGTAAGTAGTCGGTTATTTAATCAACGATTTGATGGTGTTGGGTACAGGATTCAGGGGAGGGCTAAAGCAAGGGCAATTAGTGGGATGCCGAGGTAGGTGGGGCTTATAAACTGGTCGAAGAAGCTTAGTACCATGGTCAGTTTCAAGGTTCTGTTTTGGGTTTTTCGGTGCTGTGAGAGGTGGGTTCATTAGGGAAAGAGTGTGCTAAGACTTTAGGGGGAATTACGGTTAGGAAGATTAATCAGGAAAAAGCTAGGATAGCAAATCAGGGTGTGGGGTTAAGTTGGGGCATGTCGCTAAGGGTGGGTGGTAGTCACCAATCTTTAGCTTAAAAGGCTAACGCTGGACCTGTTTAGCTTCTTAGCGAGGCGTCTTCGATTATTAGAGAGGTTCAGTTTTCAAAGTGTTCGAGAGGGACTGCCTCAACTACAATAGGTATAAAGCTATGATTAGCTCCGCAAATTTCTGAGCATTGTCCATAGAATACTCCGGGTCGATTAACAATGAAGGTTGTTTGGTTGAGTCGTCCGGGAACTGCGTCAACTTTTACTCCCAGGGAGGGGATAGCTCAGGAGTGTAGAACATCTTCGGCGGAAATGAGGACTCGAATTGGTGATTCGACTGGGATTACCATTCGGTGGTCTGCTTCTAAAAGACGGAATTGACCGGGTGTTAGGTCTTGGGTGGGGATCATGTATGAGTCGAATCCAAGATCTTCGTAATCTGTATACTCATAGCTTCAGTATCATTGGTGACCCATGGCTTTAATAGTTAAGTGTGGGTCATTAATTTCGTCTATTAGGTAAAGAATGCGAAGAGAAGGGAGGGCAATAAGAATAAGGATAATTGCGGGGAGGAGTGTTCAAATAATTTCAATTTCTTGGGAGTCTAAGATGAGTTTGTCAGTAAATTTAGCGGTAACCATAGCCACAATAATGTAAAGTACTATTGTGCTGATTAAAAAGACGATCATTAGGGCGTGGTCATGGAAATGAAGAAGTTCTTCTATTAGAGGTGAAGCTGCATCTTGAAATCCTAGTTGCGAGGGATGTGCCATTATGAAACAAGACACGCGGGGGTTTAACCCGCAATTCTGCCTCGACAAGGCAGTGTAATAGCTTTTTACTAGTGTCTTATGAAGAAAGTGACAGAGCGGTTATGTGGTTGGCTTGAAACCAATTCATGGGGGTTCAACTCCTCCCTTTCTCGTTAGTTTGATCGTACTTGAATAAATGCGGGCTGTTCGAAGGTGTGGTATGGGGGTGGGCAGCCGTGCAGTCACTCTACGTTTGTAGCGGTGAGTTCTACTGAAAGTACTTCTCGTTTGGCTGTAAATGCTTCTCAAATAATAAATAGGAACATAATTACGGCTACAAGTGAGACAAGGGATCCAATAGAGGAAACTGTATTTCATAGGGTGTAGGCGTCTGGGTAGTCTGAGTATCGCCGAGGCATACCAGCTAATCCCAGGAAGTGTTGTGGGAAGAATGTGAGGTTAACACCTACAAACATTACTCCGAAGTGGATTTTTGTTCATGTGCTGTGAAGCGTGTAACCGGTGAATAGGGGGAATCAGTGTACGAAAGCGGCAACAATGGCAAAGACGGCACCCATAGAGAGGACGTAGTGGAAGTGGGCTACTACGTAGTATGTATCGTGAAGGACAATGTCTAGCGAGGAGTTGGCAAGCACGATCCCGGTTAGTCCTCCAACTGTAAATAGGAAGATGAAGCCAAGGGCTCATAGAAGTGGGGTTTCTCATTTGATAGAGCCTCCGTGAAGGGTTGCGAGTCAGCTAAAGACTTTAACACCGGTTGGGATGGCAATGATCATTGTAGCAGATGTGAAGTAGGCACGTGTATCAACGTCCATTCCGACTGTGAACATGTGATGGGCTCAGACAATGAAGCCTAGAAGGCCAATAGCCATCATAGCTCAGACCATACCCATATAGCCGAAAGGTTCTTTTTTGCCAGAATAGTAGGCAACAATATGGGAGATCATTCCGAAACCTGGTAGAATAAGAATATAAACCTCTGGGTGCCCAAAGAATCAGAATAGGTGTTGATAAAGGATTGGGTCACCACCCCCGGCTGGGTCGAAGAAGGCAGTGTTAAGATTACGATCCGTGAGAAGCATTGTGATTCCAGCAGCTAGGACGGGTAGAGAAAGGAGTAGAAGGACAGCTGTAATCAGTACTGCTCAGACGAATAGGGGGATCTGGTACATTGAAACGGCAGCTGGTTTCATGTTAATGATGGTAGTGATAAAGTTGATAGCTCCTAAGATGGAAGAAATACCAGCTAGGTGGAGGGAGAAAATAGTTAGGTCAACAGATGCTCCTGCGTGGGCTAGGTTTCCTGCTAGAGGGGGGTAGACGGTTCATCCTGTACCGGCTCCGGCTTCAACCCCGGAGGAGGCGAGGAGTAGAAGGAATGAGGGAGGGAGTAGTCAAAAGCTCATGTTGTTTATTCGAGGGAAGGCCATGTCTGGGGCTCCGATCATTAGAGGAATCAGTCAGTTTCCGAAACCTCCAATCATAATTGGCATTACTATAAAGAAGATTATTACGAAGGCGTGGGCTGTAACGATTACGTTATAAATTTGATCATCGCCTAGTAAAGCGCCAGGTTGGCTAAGTTCAGCTCGAATTAGAAGGCTCAGGGCAGTGCCCACCATTCCGGCTCAAGCACCAAATACTAGATAGAGGGTGCCGATGTCTTTGTGATTGGTCGAGAAAAATCAACGTGTGATTGCCACAGGTAGGATGGCTGAGTTTTAAGCGGTGGATTGTAGCCCCATAGACAGAGGTTCGAATCCTCTTCTTACCAAGCCCTGAGGTGTTTTACATATTAGATTGCAAATCTAAAGAAGCAGGCTAATCACCTGCCGGGGCTTTCCCCCGCCTATTATTTGTCTGATTAGGCGGGGGAAAGGTAGATAGATGCTCGCTGGTTTGAGCACTTAGCTGTTAACTAAGAGTTTGTAGGATCGAGGCCTGCCTATCTAGGAAGGCTTTAGCTTAATTAAAGTGTCTGTTTTGCATGCAGGAGATGTGGGGTAGTGTCCCGCAAGTCTTATCAGGGACTGGGAGATTTTCACTCCCGCTTAGGGCTTTGAAGGCTCTTGGTCTCGTGCTATCCTAAGTCCCTTAGGGGGTGAGAAGGGCAATTGCGGCGGGTGTGAGGGGAAGGAGGGAGATTGTTGCTGTGGTTGAAATGGCTAGGGGCAGGGAAAGTTGGGAGGACGAGAATCGTCATGGGGTTGTACCTGCTAAGTTATTTGGGAATATAGTTAGGGTTATAGCGTAGGAGATACGAAGATAGAAGTAAAGACTGAGGAGGGCAGTTAGAGCAGCTAGGGTGGCCAGGGGGGCTAGGTCTTGTTTGGCTAGTTCTTGAAGGATTAGTCATTTTGGCATGAAGCCTGTGAGAGGGGGGAGGCCTCCTAATGAGAGGAGAACGAGGGGTGCGAGTGACGTGAGGATGGGGGCTTTAGTTCAGGAGGTGGCAAGTGTATTAATGTTAGTTGATTTATTGAGTTTAAAGACTAGGAAAGTTGAGAATGTCATAATGAAATATGTGAGTAGTGCCAGGAGGGTGAGGGAAGGGGAGAATTGTAGGACTAAAATTATCCAGCCTAGGTGTGCGATTGAGGAATAAGCAAGAATTTTTCGTAACTGGGTTTGGTTTAAACCACCTCAGCCGCCTACGAGTGTTGATAGGATTCCGAGCAGAATAAGGATCGAAGGGTTAGTTGTTTGGATTTGTAGAAGGAGGGCGAAGGGTGCTAGCTTTTGTCAGGTGGATAAAATGAGTCCTGTGGTTAGGTCTAGGCCTTGGAGTACTTCGGGAAGTCAGGTATGTGTTGGAGCCAGCCCAATTTTTAGGGCTAAAGCAAGAGTAATTATTGTTGTAGGGAGGGGGTGGGATATGTTGAGGATATCTCATTGGCCGGTAAGTCAAGCATTGGTTGTGCTAGCAAATAACAGTATGGCAGCTGCGGTAGCCTGAGTGAGAAAATATTTGGTGGTTGCTTCAACTGCTCGAGGGTGGTGATGTTGAGCCATAAGGGGGAGGATGGCGAGGGTGTTGATTTCTAACCCCATTCATGCTAGGAGCCAGTGTGAGCTGGCAAATGTAACTGTGGTACCTAGGCCTAGTCCAAACAGTAAGGTGGCTAAAATGTACGGGTTCATTAGTAGAGGAAGGGGTTTAACCTACATATTTGGGGTATGGGCCCAATAGCTTGTTTAGCTGACTTTACTAGGAAGTGGTGTAGTGGAAGCACTAAGAGTTTTGATCTCTTTAGGTAGGGTTCGAATCCCTTCTTTCTAAGGAGCCGGGGGGACTTTAACCCCCATGGTTCACTCTATCAAAGTGGCCCTTTACTTCAGGCACAGCTCCGGGGTTAGAGTTGGGGTGGGAGGCCGGCGAATGCGATTGGCAGTGCGAGGTGTCAAATGACCAGTGCAAGTGTTAAGGGGAGGAAGTTTTTTCAGATAAGGTGTATGAGTTGGTCGTATCGGAATCGAGGATAGGAGGCTCGAACTCATAGGAATACAATGGATAGTAGTGCTGCTTTAGTTATAAGGTTTACAGCAGTAAGTTCAGGAATAGTAGGGATGTGAGAAGCTCCTAAGAATAGGGTGGCAGAAAGTGTGTTTATGAGTAAGATGTTGGCATATTCTGCCAGGAAGAATAGGGCAAAGGGGCCTCCTGCGTATTCGACATTAAATCCAGAGACTAGTTCAGATTCTCCCTCTGTTAGGTCGAAGGGAGCACGATTGGTTTCTGCTAGGGTAGAAATATACCACATTGCTGCTAAGGGTCAGGCTGGAAGGACTAGTCAAATGCCTTCTTGGGCGGTGTTAAAGGTTTGGAGGGTGAAGCCTCCTGTAAAAATGATGATGTTGAGGAGGATGAGTCCTAAGCTGACTTCATAGGAAATGGTTTGGGCTACGGCACGAAGGGCCCCGATAAGGGCGTATTTTGAGTTGGAGGCTCAGCCTGAGCCTAGGATGGAGTAGACTGCGAGACTTGATAGTGCTAGAATAAAAAGAATACCTAGATTTAGGTCTACAACAGGGTAGGGAAGAGGCATAGGGGCTCAAAGAGTAAGGGCAAGGGTGAGGGCTAGCATGGGGGTAAGGAGGAATAAAATGGGGGAGGAGGTGGAGGGGCGAATGGGTTCTTTAATAAATAGTTTTACGCCATCGGCGATAGGTTGAAGAAGGCCGTAAGGTCCAACAATGTTTGGGCCTTTTCGTAGTTGTATATAACCTAGGACTTTTCGTTCAAGGAGGGTGAGGAATGCAACGGCTAGGAGGACGGGAACGATGAAGGCTAGAGGGTTGAGGATATGTGTAATAAGTGTGGAGATCATAGCTAAGGAGAGGATTTGAACCTCTGTGGAAAGGGCTTAGGTCTTTTGCAGTTGCCGGGCTCTGCCACCTTAACATGCCGTTCTCTCGGGCATGAAGGGCATGCCCTCTTGCCTAGTTTAGATGCTTTCATTAGGTGGGGGTGAGGCGTACTTAAAGCAGGGGCCTCTTCTTTTCGGTCCTTTCGTACTAGAAAAGATCATAGCATAGATAGAAACTGACCTGGATTACTCCGGTCTGAACTCAGATCACGTAGGACTTTAATCGTTGAACAAACGAACCCTTAATAGCGGCTGCACCATTAGGATGTCCTGATCCAACATCGAGGTCGTAAACCCCCTTGTCGATATGGGCTCTAAAAGGGGATTGCGCTGTTATCCCTAGGGTAACTTGGTCCGTTGATCGGCGTTGCCGGATCATTTTTGGTCAGAATTTCTGTTAATTAGAGCGGTAGCTCTCAGTTTTGGGAGGAGGGAAGAGGGGGAAGGTGCTCCCAGTCCACGTGGGGGTTTTTTATTTCCCCATGGTCGCCCCAACCGAAGACATTTAAGCAGGACTCATTCAGTTTTGTTCTTTATTGGGAGTTGTTTAACGTGATCTGCCTTAGTGTCTAAAGCTCCATAGGGTCTTCTCGTCTTATGGTTTTACCCCCGCTTCTGCACGGGGAGATCAATTTCATTGACTGGATAGAGGAGACAGCTAAGCCCTCGTTATGCCATTCATACAGGTCTTCATTTAAAAGACAAGTGATTACGCTACCTTTGCACGGTCAAAATACCGCGGCCGTTGAACTAGTTGTCACTGGGCAGGCGGGACCTCTTATTCTTTAGTCTTGCAAGAGGCGATGTTTTTGGTAAACAGGCGAGGCTTTATGTGTTTGCCGAGTTCCTTCTCTTTCTTTTAGTCTTTCCTTTGTGGCACACCAGTGTGGGGTTAACGGTAGGGAGGTGGATGGTTTTCTGGTTTGTTTAGGTAATTTTTCAATACCCTCTTTGTTTGGGGCCGTTAAGTTTCGGTGGGTAGTCCGTTCCGATTTACACGTGTGCGAGGAGAGAGGGGTAGGGCTCTCTTATTACTCATATTAGCATGGTCACGCCCATGTTGGCATGGGGCGGCCTGGTAAGGTTAGGGGGCTAAGATAAAGTTATCAGGATAAGAGGAGGAATGATATGTCCGAGCTTTAACGCTTTCTATGGGGATGGCTGCTTTTAGGCCCACCCAAACATTTTTCCTTAATTATTATGATCTTTACCCACCTGTAAAAGTTGTATCTTGGTTCAAAGGGGCTGTACCCCCTTTGACTAACTCTCATAGTTTCTTACAGTATCCGGAGGAAGTTAGTACGGAGGTGAAGGGAGAAGCTATGAGGCTGAACTTCTATCCAGTTCCCAGGCAACCAGCTATTACTAGGTTCGGTAGGTCTGTCACCTCTACTCGAAGCTCTTCCCACTCTTTTGCCACAGAGACGGGTTCGCCCTAATTGATAGGCTGTCTTGGAGTAGCTCACCTAGTTTCGGGTTATCAAACTAAAGGGCTCTTTGCTTGAGGGTGCTAGCTAAATCATGATGCAAAAGGTACGAGTTTAAATCTCTGTTTTTTTAAGCTTTACTGGGCTATTTCATCTCTCTTTCAGCGTTCCCTTGCGGTACTTTCTCTATTGCTCCACTAGTTCCTTTTCTGTCGCCCATACTAGGGTGGGAGAATGGTTTAGTTCGTGTAGTCTTGCGTGTTTTTGGGGTTATTTATGTTGATTTGTTGTTATTGAGGGGTGGGGCTAGCTGATAGGCGTCAGGGTGATCCGATTTGCACGGATGACTTCTCAGTGTAAGGGAGATGCTTTTCTAGCTTAGCTACACTCTGATTTTTCCAAGCGCACCTTCCGGTACACTTACCATGTTACGACTTTCCTCTCCTTTGCAGTTGTAGGGTTTTAATTAATTAGGGCCGGAAGCTTGGGGAGGGTGACGGGCGGTGTGTGCGCGCTTTAGGGCCAGTTTCAGCGGGACGCTCTGCTTTCTGCTTACTGCTAAATCCTCCTTCAGCTGCATGTTTCAATGCAACATTCGTAATTCGCTATCGGTAGCGAATGTAGCCCATTTCTTCCCCTCTCATGCACTACACCTCGACCTGACGTTTTAGGCTGTGCCAACTTTGCTTACTATAAAACCTTCACAGGGTAAGCTGACGACGGTGGTATATAGGCGGGAAAAGCAAGGGAGGGTGAGGTTGAACGGGGGTTATCGGTTCTAGAACAGGCTCCTCTAGGTGGATGTTAAGCACCGCCAAGTCCTTTGGGTTTTAAACTTATGCTCGTAATTCCCGGGCGGATTTAGGGTGTAGTAAATAATCGATGTTTAGGGCTAAGCATAGTGGGGTATCTAATCCCAGTTTGTTTCTTAGCTTTCGTGGGTTCGGGTGATGTAAAGCCACTTTCGTAGTTGGGCTTCATACCTTCGGATGCGTATAACAGCTCTGAGAGCGTTCGGCTTTAGTTTTTGGGTTTCCTTAACCACTCTTTACGCCGTTGTCTGTCAACTTGGGCCTCTCGTATAACCGCGGTGGCTGGCACGAGTTTTACCGGCCCTCTTAGCTTTAACTAAGTCAAGTTTTCACTTATAGCTTAATATCTATCACTGCTGATTTCCCTTGAGGGTGTGGCTAAGCAAGGTGTCATGGGCTACAGAGGGTGTGCCTGATACCAGCTCCTTGTTCCCAAGCAGGGAACTGTGGGCATTCTCACAGGGGGGCGGATACTTGCATGTGTAAGTATAGCTAAAGCTGACAGTAAAGTCAGGACCAAGCCTTTGTGCCCGCGGGGCTTTCTAGGGCCCATCTTAACATCTTCAGTGTTATGCTTTAATTAAGCTACGCTAGC